ACCCGCGTTCTACCGAACTGAACTAAGAGCGCTTTCTTATCTTATCACAATCAATATAAAATACCGTTAAAGTAAATATAAATAATAAATAAAGGAATTGCTTTTGTAACCCCTACCATATCTTGCACATGCATATAGTATCATAAAGGATTATGTATGTCCAATTTTCATTGATCTTAATGAATCTTTCATTACTGCGCGTAGAAGAAATAATAGATAGGGATGACAGGATTTGAACCCGTGACATTTTGTACCCAAAACAAACGCGCTACCAAGCTGCGCTACATCCCTTTCAATTGGCCTACAGTGTCATTGTAGAGAATCCCCGGCTTGTTTTCCACATCATTATTTCCTCCATTGATAGCAAATTTATCTTGCCATTTCTTCTTTTTCGTCTCATATAACATATAATAAAATGAAAAATATATTATATATATTATAATTCTATTATAGAATATATAATAAATTATATAATAATTATATATTAAACCTAACATATACATAAAAAATTTCTATCGGTAATGTTCCGAAAGTAAGTGGGCGTCTTTTTCCGTTGTAAAAAAAGGAAAATTGAATTTGCCGCGTCCTATATATAATATATCATATATCCATTTTCGTTAGGGATTCCGCGTACAAATACAAGTGATCCTTAATTCCATACGTATCTGATCATATATGTATTACAATACAAAAAGGAGGATTTTCAATGCGAGATATAAAAACATATCTATCCGTGGCACCTGTGTTAACCACTCTATGGTTCGGGTCGTTGGCAGGTCTATTGATAGAGATCAATCGTTTCTTCCCCGATGCGTTGACATTCCCCTTTTTTTCATTCTAGTTAGGGATGAAGAAGATTAGAGATACAATAAATTATCTATGACTAACCCCCCCTTTCTTTGTTTTGTTCTTTCTGTCACTGTCCGTTTTTTTTTTTAGGATAAAAAAAAGAAGGAAAGAGAAAGAATCAAAGAAGATTCACCCGCAACAAAACTCGGGTTTAGGCTGAATTAATAGAGGGAGAGCAGAAATGGAAAAAATAAGGGTCGAAGACAACAAAAGCATACAAGATACTTAAATGAAATACCAATATGTATGAGAACTAATTGATAGTTAGAAATCGTTGTATTACTTATTTTTTTTTTATTTCTCTATTGATTGCAATGAAATAGTTAAGAATTTATTGGATTTCGAGTCAGCAACTTCTTTTTTTCTTCTTCGTTTCGGATCGAAAATGGAAGAGTTGAGGGAATCAAAAATCAAAAAGGAGGTTCATGGCCAAAGGTAAAGATGTCAGAGTAAGAGTTATTTTGGAATGTAACAGTTGTGTCCGAAACGGTATTAATATTAATAAAGAATCGCGGGGCATTTCCAGATATATTACTCAAAAGAATCGACACAATACGCCTAGTCGATTGGAATTGAGAAAATTTTGTCCCTACTGTTACAAGCATACGATTCATGGGGAGATAAAGAAATAAATAAAACGTTAATGTAATGCGCGTGTAACCCCTCCAAGGAACAGCAATAAATTACATACCATAATAATTACATAACATAATATATATTATATAAATAAAGAAACTATCAAAATAAATAAAACAACCAAATCCTATTTCGGCCGGATCCTAAATGAAATTAGAATTCAGAAATTTTTTTTTTAAGATAAGGAATAAACCATGGATAAATCCAAGCGACTTTTTCTTAAACCCAAGCGATCTTTTCGTCGGCGTTTGCCCCCAATTGGTTCGGGGGATCGAATTGATTACAGAAACATGAGTTTAATTAGTAGATTTATTAGTGAACGAGGAAAAATATTATCTAGACGAGTGAATAGATTGACTTTGAAACAACAACGATTAATTACTATTGCTATAAAACAAGCTCGTATTTTATCTTTGTTACCTTTTCTTAATAATGAGAAACAATTTGCGAAAACGGAGTCGACTCCTAGAACTACAGGTCCTCGAACTAGAAATAAAATAAAAAGAAATAGATAGGCCTATTTCTGAATTGCAATTGAATAAAAACCCCAACTCAGATTGGTTTTTTGTTCGAAAAATGGGAGAATCCAGATTGGATTGTCATGTCGTAAGAAAAAAGGCGTAAAGCGAAAAACTTTTCTTCTTTTTTTATGGAACCGTGTTCATTCATTTTGACTATATTTCCTATTCATTTCTACTCTACCTTCCCGGAGCTCATTCTCCGGGCCCCCCCCCTTTAAATCATTACGGTGTATTCCTTCCAATCTCCTTATTTCATTTTCATGATCTTATCTTATTGGAAATCATGGAAAGGCAATTCCTATTTGATATGGCTATTTGTGCAAGTATTTTACGATTAAGAAGCAACCGCCCCTTGTACAGATCATATATGGATCTACTATAACTATAGGATACCCCGACCTCACGAATTGCTGCATTTATCCGAGTGATCCACAAACGACGAAAATTTCTCTTTTGCCTACCCCTATCCCGATGAGCAGAAACCAAGGCTCTTATTTTCTGTTGGATAGTAGTTCGAGTAAGTCTTGAATGAGACCCTCCAAAAGTTAATGTAAATAAACGCGTTTTTGTTCTACGTCTCCGCGCTATATACCCTCGTCTAATTCTGGTCATTGAATCAAATGAAACTTTGATGAATAACTAATGGATTTATTTGATTTATTTTCTTTCAGTCATTCCTTATCCTGGTCTATTAATAACAAAACGGATTCTTCCGATGTATAAAAAAAAATTCCAATGGCTTTTGCTGCTATGACCTTCCCAACCGCGATTTTTTTCCAGGCATTTAACCCCGAATAAGAAAGTTATTGATACTCTACTAATCAACAAAACAAATAAATAAAGTTGAGTATAATATAAAGTATCAAAAAAAAGGTAAATGGATAAATAAATAGCGGGTTCCATCGTTTCTATGGTTGCTTCTTAAACGGCGAGGTCCTCTCTATACACCGGAGCCTTTTTCCTCATTTAATCAATGTTATTAGTAACTTGTACAGTTCACATTCTTTGACTCTACCTATGAATTATCCAGTAATGGGCCTTTTTCACAAGGGGATCTACCCATACAGTAACGATATTTAATTACAAAGGTTGGCTAGGTAGCTGACCCTGTTAGTCCGTTTTTGCACGAGTTAGAGCATAATTTTTTTGCTTCTTAAATACTATTCCCCCGCTTAATGGATAACCATTTGCTACCAATGGGAAATTGCTTCTCATCTCCAATTGAGGTGATTGGATTTGCACCAATAGAAACCATAAATTTCATACACAATGGGGGCTTTTTTTTATATATGGAATGGAATTCTTCCAACCTATTCATTGGTACTGGTCATTGATACTGGAAAAAAAAAGATCCCTTTCTTTTGTTTGTTCCAGCTCATGATCTGAACGAGTCGCACATACACCCTAGTACATGTTCCTCGACGCTGAGGACATCCCCGAAGAGCGGGGGATTTTGTTACATTTTTTATTGGCTGTCTTGTGTTTCTAATAAGTTGTTTAATAGTTGGCATGCTAAATCGTATATAAAATGGGCTGGTTTAGATCAATCCTAACCAGATGATTATCCATTTTTGGCCATAATTCAGATGATTATGGTCCAAAGTGGAACGAATTATGGCCCCGCCCCAAAACAAAAAAAGGAGGAATCGCGGATTTACGTGAAATCCTCCTCATTTTGATCCTTGTGACAAGAGTTCGCTCAATGCATCCATGGTTTTTTTCCACGAAGCCTCATTCAACTCTTGTTTGTCCCGTTGAAAATCTGGATTTTTCGGAAAAGATTTGGCTGTCATCAATAGATTGGGAAATTTCGTTTAAAATTCTCTGATTAAACTCTTCCACAAACTGGTTGTATCTTTCCTCTCTCTCCCGATGGAATTCTTCATCGATTTCTCGGAGCGCGTCCTCTTCCCACTGACGCATTTCTTCTTCGTCTTCTAGCTCCCGCATTTCATCTTCTAGCTCCCGCATTTCATCTTCTAGCTCCCGCATCTCCTCCTCGTATGAGGATGGCTGTGAGTCGAGTCGAAGATCGAAATCGGGGGTAAGGTGTGGGTATGAATCATAAAAATGCTTGTTTTGATCTATTATAAATTTAAATTTTATGATATACCAATCGAACCGCCGTCTTTCCATGGAGACTTTCCCTCCCCTATTTGAATGAAAATACAAGAATTTGGAATAGATAAATAGCCATTCCATGGGTAATCATTTTTGTTAAATCGGAGTGTGTACGATCTTAGTAGATTTTCTAAAAGAGAAACCATTCCAAAAGAGAACCTATGGAGTAAGTAAGAATATCACTTACTCCATAGATTCTATTTGTCTGAGTTGGGGTATTCTTATACTTCGAAACCAAAGAGATCCGTATCTCAGTCGACGGACTCTTCATCTGAAGAGTCGTCCAAATGGGATTTCGGAGTTCCCCAAGTAAAGTATAAGTCCCCAGATAATTTTCAATGGTTTCACAGATAAAAAACAGTATGTCACGCCATTCTCTGTTCCAGAGCTCCGGGTCGTCTTCGTTTAAGATAGGCACTGTAGTCACGTCTTGTAAATATTTCGTTAACCATTTAACGAAATATGGAAAATCTTGAAGGGGATTCGGATCCAATTCGGCGGACTCTTCATCCCAAGAGTTGTCTGATATGGTATTCCAAAGTCCCATTCTGTTTCCAAGTCTTTAGATACGTGGAAATGGTTTGACAGATCGTTAATAAAAGCTCTCTGTAAGACCGTTTGTACCGGAACTCCGGGTCCGCTTTGTTTACGACCGCCGCTGACCGTAAACAGAGCATTAACCATTTCATGAAATGGTAAAAATCTTGAAACTCATTTTCTGGATCTGGACTAACTAGGCCATTGACTATGAAAGTCATTTTTTTGACTCCTTTTTTTTAATGATAAGTCGAATCCTAGATGGGGAAGTAGTAAGAAGGTGGCACACCTTCTCAATCGAACAAAATGTGATTGTCGATGATTTCTTTTTTTATTCTATTATACTTTATAATTTTATTATACTTTAATATAAATATATTATATTATACGATGATTTATTATTATACTTTTTTATTCTTTGTATGATAATAGATAACTGGGTATCCACCGTAAGCCTTTCCTCGAACCCCGCCGTTAACTTTAAGGCTATGCCATCCTAAGGTGCTGCTAAATGGAAGGATCTTATCAACGTCCATGAACATCTTTTTGTTTCCGAAGTAATTCCCATCAACTAGTGTGGTAAGTGATACTAGACTAAGGTTATATAGGGTCTATATAATATATAGACCCTATATAACCTTAGTCAAGAGTTACCGAAATGAAATACAAATACAGTATTTCATAGTATTTGTATTTCATTTCAAATAGTAAAGACTCCCATTTTTACGTTGGGATTTGGAATACTCGAAGGATCGATTCTTTTTTTTTTCGCCTTATCTCCTACCTTTCCGAATGAAACCAGAGGAATTCTTTTATCTTTATATTCTTTATTTATATTTTTATTTATAATATATGCGCGGACTATACGGGATGTACTCAGTAAAAAAATGCGGATATGGTCGAATGGTAAAATTTCTCTTTGCCAAGGAGAAGACGCGGGTTCGATTCCCGCTATCCGCCTATCGTGAAGTAGAATAGGATAAAGGGTTTGGTAGAGTTTACTACATACTATAAGATAGTACTAGATCAAGTTGTTTCATTTTATTGAGAGAATAAAATAACCCAATTTGACTTTCTTTTTGTTCCCGAAGTAACTTGCACTATTATATTATTATGACTACTTTTGGAAGACCCTGCGTTATATCACTAGATCTCGATTTTTCATCATATAGAAATGTAACTAATGTATTTCCTTCGTAAAGGATTTCCCCATAATGGCCATGCACGGTTGCTCCTGGAGTAGCCAAATAGGGCTTTGCGGATCTTATTACTAAAGAGTCAACATGAACAATTAGAACCTGCCCCGACTTTAGTTAGATAGGGCCCATATTTAGACATACATACATTTTCACAAAAAAACTGTCCAAGGATTATTATTGTCGATGTGAACCATTAGGAGTAAGTGATATTCTTACTTACTCCCTAGATTCTCTTTGGCTGGGTTATTCTTTGAAACCAAGGGGATGGGGATCCTGTTTTACTTTTTCGTCAGAATCATCCGAATCGGGTGGGGGGTGAAGTCCGCTATAGCATCAACAATTCCATATTTTTGCGCTTCTTCTGGTGTCATAAAAAAAGGCTTTTTCAGGTCTCTGGATACAGCCCAGGGGGTTTGGCCCGTTTTTCGTACATAAGCCCGTACAATTTTTTGGTGGGCGTCCCTCAGCAGTTTCAATTCTAATCGACCATCTATCGGTGCTAACTTAAAAAAGGAACTAAAAGGTTGGTACATCATTATCTTAGCGTGCTCGAATGCTAGACGTTTGGTAGTTGTTCCTCCGAGCAGGATGAAAGATCCTATTGAAACGGCAACTCCCAAGCATATTGTATTTACATCTGGCTGCACAGTTTGCATAGTACCAACAAGGCCAAATCCGGGTAGTATCCATCCGCCGGGACAATTTATATACAAAAAAATATCTTTTTTATTATTCTCTATATTGAGAAATACTATAAGACCAACAAGTTGGTTTGAGATCACCCTATCAATCTCTTGGCCTAAAAAAAGAAATCTTTGTCGATAAAGTCGGTTGTATACGTCAACCCAACTCGCCTCTTTAGCTTTAGGAATCAGAAAAGGTACTTTCGGAACACCAACAGGCATAAACTGCAAAAAAGAGGAGTTTCGTTCCGACATTTTACTTTGATGTGAAAACGTAATGACGTATTTTATCCCTAGATTAGAAAGTCCATAGAGTAAGACGAAATGAATCGAGGAAAATTATTACGAATGGGTCGGGCTGTTCGAACGATGAACAAGTATCTAGGCTTTCGCCCATAGAAAATGGGACCAATCCCCCCATTGCGTATTGGTACTTATCGGGTATAGAATAGATCTGCTTATCTTTGTTCCTACGAACAGAATTGTTCCATTATTACCAACGAAATGGAATTAAATAAATATTAACCCTTGCTCCGAAATAATCCACTGAAAGGGAGAGGTCCATAGCATAGTCTTTTCCAATGCGATAAAGTTACATAGTATCTATTTTTCTTTGATAAAGGGGTATTTCCATGGGTTTGCCTTGGTATCGTGTTCATACCGTCGTATTGAATGATCCCGGTCGGTTGCTTGCTGTACATATAATGCATACAGCTCTCGTTTCTGGTTGGGCCGGTTCAATGGCTCTATACGAATTAGCCGTTTTTGATCCCTCTGACCCCGTTCTTGATCCAATGTGGAGACAAGGTATGTTTGTTATACCCTTCATGACTCGTTTAGGAATAACCAATTCCTGGGGCGGTTGGAGTATCACAGGAGGGACTATAACGAATCCGGGTATTTGGAGTTACGAAGGTGTGGCCGGGGCACATATTGTGTTTTCCGGTTTGTGCTTCTTGGCAGCTATCTGGCATTGGGTATACTGGGATCTAGAAATATTCTGTGATGAACGTACAGGAAAACCTTCTTTGGATTTACCCAAGATCTTTGGAATTCATTTATTTCTTTCAGGGTTAGCTTGCTTTGGGTTTGGTGCATTTCATGTAACAGGCTTGTATGGTCCTGGAATATGGGTGTCCGATCCTTATGGGCTAACTGGAAAAGTACAATCTGTAAATCCTGCGTGGGGGGTAGAGGGTTTTGATCCTTTTGTTCCGGGAGGAATAGCCTCTCATCATATTGCAGCAGGTACATTGGGCATATTAGCGGGCCTATTCCATCTTAGTGTACGTCCACCCCAACGTCTATACAAGGGATTGCGTATGGGTAATATTGAAACTGTCCTTTCCAGTAGTATCGCTGCTGTCTTTTTTGCAGCTTTTGTTGTTGCTGGAACTATGTGGTATGGCTCAGCAACTACCCCGATCGAATTATTTGGTCCCACTCGTTATCAGTGGGATCAAGGATACTTCCAGCAAGAAATATATCGAAGGGTTGGCGCCGGACTAGCCGAAAATCAGAGTTTATCAGAAGCTTGGTCTAAAATTCCCGAAAAATTAGCTTTTTATGATTACATTGGCAATAATCCAGCAAAGGGCGGATTGTTTAGAGCGGGTTCGATGGACAACGGGGATGGAATAGCTGTGGGGTGGTTAGGACATCCCATCTTTAGAGATAAAGAAGGGCGTGAGCTTTTTGTACGTCGTATGCCTACTTTTTTTGAAACATTTCCAGTCGTTTTGGTAGACGGAGACGGGATTGTAAGAGCCGATGTTCCTTTTAGAAGGGCAGAATCAAAGTATAGTGTTGAACAAGTAGGAGTAACGGTTGAGTTCTATGGTGGCGAACTCGATGGAGTCAGTTATAGTGATCCTGCTACTGTGAAAAAATATGCTAGACGTGCTCAATTGGGTGAAATTTTTGAATTAGATCGTGCTACTTTGAAATCCGATGGTGTTTTTCGTAGCAGTCCCAGGGGTTGGTTTACTTTTGGACATGCTTCGTTTGCTTTGCTCTTCTTTTTCGGACACATTTGGCATGGTGCTAGAACCTTGTTCAGAGATGTTTTTGCTGGTATTGACCCAGATTTGGATGCTCAAGTGGAGTTTGGAGCATTCCAAAAACTTGGAGATCCAACTACAAGGAGACAGGTAGTCTGATACAATACGTCTCTTGTATCTTTCGCCTCCATTGGATTGGATTTTTTTTTGATATAGAATACCAGAGAAATCTTGATTTGAATCACCGCCCCTTTCCTTGACTCTTGTCCTTTCTTAATCTGGGAAATGCTCCCAAATGAACAGGTGTGGAAGCTATAATTGTAAACCACGATCGAATTTATGGAAGCATTGGTTTATACATTTCTCTTAGTCTCGACTCTAGGAATCATTTTTTTCGCTATCTTTTTTCGAGAGCCGCCTAGGGTTCCAACTAAAAAGTAAAAAAGCATTTTGCTTTTTTTTTTTTCATTATCTTACATTATCTAAGTTGAAGTAAAGTAAGGAGCCTCCCATATGGGAGGCTCCTTACTTTACTTCAACTAGTCCCCGTGTTCCTCGAATGGATCTCTTAGTTGTTGAGAGGGTTGCCCAAAAGCGGTATATAAGGCGTACCCGGTAAAACTGACAAGTAAACCAGATATAAAGATGGCGACTAGGGTTGCTGTTTCCATTATTATAAAATTGCAAGACCACAATGGATCTATGATAAGATCGTTTATTTACAACGGAATGGTATACAAAGTCAACCGATCTCAACCAATGCAATAGGATTTATGGCTACACAAACCGTTGAGGGGAGTTCTAGATCTGGTCCAAGACAAACTAATGTAGGGAATTTATTGAAACCACTGAATTCGGAATATGGGAAGGTTGCTCCTGGTTGGGGAACGACCCCTTTGATGGGGGTCGCAATGGCTCTATTTGCGGTATTCCTATCTATTATTTTGGAAATTTATAATTCTTCCGTTTTACTGGATGGAATTTCAATGAATTAGGTCCATAAAAATAATGAAGTCCTGGCTCTTTTCAATCCAAAAATGAAGCGCTTAGTACTTGGATTTGTAGGCCATTCTGGCAGTTCGACCGTGGAATTTCTTTTTTTCTGTATTTCCGGAATATGAGTGTGTGACTTGTTACAATTGATCCTATTGATAGTACAGAGAATGGGTCTGTCATCTTGAGAAAGATGGGTTCTGCCTCGTCGGATATTCATTTTTGTATCCGGAGCACGCAATATAATATTATGATAATACAATAGATGGAATATATCAAGAAATGTTTGAACTATGATTCATACCTACGATTCAGACCTCGCGACTGGATTCAAAAACAATTTTAAAGATTTGTTTGATAATTAGAAAATAAAAAAGAAATTGGAGGGTTTTTCTTCCTTAAATTTTTTTTATGTTTATTTTTGATCAACGGAGAAACAAAATAAAACGTTTCTTCGAATT